AATATATTCCCAGTTCGTGGTAGGAAACTGGGAATTTTTGAAATGGATCCATCGTTCTGATCCACCTCTACCGATTTTCAACTACCTGAAATTCATTTGTATTTTTTTGCTAAAATACAAATGCTATTCAGGTCTGTTGACTAAGAATAAGATGAATAGGATTATACTGCTCATCTTAGCGGCAGTATACGGATATTTTGGGTATAACCAGGTGGGGATGCTGCCCCTCATTATAAAAATACCGATACTCGTTGTAGCAACTGTAGATTTTTATTACCGAGTCTACAGTCAATTTGAAAACGAGGTTTTTTAGTTGGCCGGCTAACAAAACCCTTAGCCTTACAAACTAAGATGCCGGTTCAATTCCCGCTTAAGTTTTTCCAGAGTTTCCCTTTCGGAAAGCAAGAACGTAAAATTATTGCTTTTCTCAGAGACCAGGGGATTGGATCTAGCCGTAAGAAGAATGCTTGGCTGATAAATAACTCACTGACCCCCTTAGTTACTACCGGGGTCCCCGATCCGTGCACTTGGCTCGAAATAGGAGCAGGTTTGAAAAAGGATCTTAGAAAGAAAAGAGTCGGGTGGAAAAAAGGAGGAGCTACCCGTTCCCCGTTCTCCTGTAGCTGGATCCTGGAGAACCACAAGAAGCCTCAGGGGTTTCAACTCAGCACCGAGAGTTTAAGAAGAGTTGCTCTTTGGAGAGCACAATACGATCAAAGTTGTAAGCTGTGTTCGGGGGGGAGTTATTGTCTATCGTTAACCTCTATGGTAAAATCGATCGTGGGCCTAAGAGGTGGTGCTTTACCCTGTGGCGGATGTCATCGGTTCGAGTCCGCTTATCTCCAACTCGTGAACTTAGCCGATACAAAGCTATATTCTAATAATAGCACCCTATTTTTTCGATTCGGCAGTTCGATCTAGGATTTCTCATTCATGGACGTTGATAAGATCTTTCCATTTAGCAGCACCTTAGGATGGTATAGCCTTGAAGTGAAGGGCGAGGTTCAAACAAAGAAAGCCTTATGGTGCTAGGCACCGAGAGACGAGGAAGGTCATAGTAAGCGCCGAAATGCTTCGTAGAAAGAAGCGTATTATTTAATAGTAATAATATTTTGAATTACGGAGTAATTTCGAATGTCCCGATCAGTTAAGAAAACCCCTTTTGTTGCTTTTCATTTATTAAAAAAAATAGAGAAGCTTAACGCCAAGGCCGAGAAAGATTCCCTTAAAACTTGGTCTCGAGCATCAACCATTCTCCCTGCAATGGTCGGATACACCATTTTTATCCATAACGGCAAAATTCATTTTCCTATTCCTATAACAGACTATATGGTAGGCCATAAATTGGGAGAGTTTGTACCTACTAGAAGTTTTAATAAAGAGGATGTGAAAAGCAAAAGCGATAATAAATTGCGTCGTTAATAATTTAATAAATAAATGAAATGAATCTTGTCGTTGATTAATGAGAGGTATAAAGTCCATGAAAAAAAAAAGGATGAAGGTATATACAGAAGTATCAGCTGTGGGTGCATATATTTCTATGTCTGCTAACAAAGTGAGAAGAGTGATTGATCAGATTCGTGGACGTTCCTATGAAGAAACACTTATGATACTCAACTTCATGCCTTATCGAGCGTGTTATCCAATTTTAAAATTAATTTATTCCGCAGCAGCAAATGGTATTCACAATATGAATTTTAACAAAAAAAGTTTAATCATTAGTAAAGCTGAAGTCAATGAGGGTACTACTGTGAAAAAATTAAAACCTAGGGCAAAAGGACGGGGTTACCCGATAAAAAGATCCACTTGTCAGATAACTATCGTATTAAGAGATATATCCTTAATGCTAAAATCGAAAGAATATATCCGAAAACCAACCATCGGCACTAATGTATTAGGGAAAGAAAAAGAAACACCTAGCCAGGACCTATTAAGCTGAATCCTCCGGAACCACAAGAAGCTTCAGTTAGAATGGGGTTTCAACTCAGCACCTTTTGAGAGTTTGCGAAGGAAGAGTTGCTCTTTGGGGAGTACAGTACGATGAAAGGGGTTGGGTTATCTGCCCCTGCGGGGATGGGGCGATAGAAGTCTTGAGAATTGAAGATAAGGTCACGGCGAGACGAGCCGTTTATCAGGTGTCAAGTGGAAGTGCAGTGATGTATGCAGCTGAGGCATCCTAACAGACCGGTAGACTTGAACCTTGTTCCTACATGACTCAATCAAGTCGATCAAACACTCGCCATCTATTTTCATTGTTTCTTTGATAACATAAAAAACCAAAAGTTCTGGTGTCCTATGCCTAGAGGAAACACACCAATCCATACCGAATTTGGTGGTTAAACTCTACTGCGGTGACAATACTTTAGGGTAGACCCTGCGGAAAAATAGCTCGATGCCAGGATTAGGTTAACTGATAGCATGCAAGATATGTATGCTATAATTGAGCTTTGTCCAGACATATCTACCAATGCCAAAATTGCTACAGCAAAAACAAGCGCCTAGCTTTTAGGTATTAAAAAAAGTCCTTCTTTAACAATTTCGTTGAGTCTCCTGACAAAAGAGACCCCATCGCGGTTTCTTTCTGATCCTATCTTGCCCCGGTTCCTCTCTTCGACTCGACAAAAAGTACGTTTCTATATAATAATTGCATTATAAGAATTGCATTATAGCGGGTATAGTTTAGTGGTAAAAGTGCGATTCGTTCCATTAACCCCCCTTAAGAGTTAAGGGGTCGTTAACTATGATTCATATTCAGATGAAAAACTTTATTTCTTAAAGGGATTGACTCCTTTACCTCTCAATGAAAAAAAAGTCGGGGAAAAATATACATTCTCGTGATTTATATCCAAGGATCCATCGTAAATTTTTAAAATTTGGATTATGGAATTACGAAACAAAATTTTTTAAAATGGGACTCAAAATTTCCAATTATTTGAGTATGAAAGGGGTCTATGGATAAAGAGAAAAGGTTTTTGTGTTTTTCTAATCGTAACTAAATCTGCAATTTTTCTTTTTGAGAGGTTAAGTTGAAGCAAAATAGCCATTAACGATGACTTTGGTTTACTAGAGACCTCGAAATATTGTTTTATCTTTAGCTCGGTGGAAACAAAAGACTTTTCCTAATGACTCTCTCAAATAGAAACTCGAATCTGAAAAAACAGCGAGGCAGAAGGACCCAACTTCAGCAAAGGAGATAAAGAAAATGGGAAATAAAAAATATAAAGGGGTGGGGTAGGGACCCCTTGGTAGATAAAAAAATAAAAAACAAAAAGGCGAACCGTTTGAAAGCTCTTTTAGTCGTCAATTTAGCTATTTTATTCGCAATAATTCAGTACGTGTCTAAAAAGCCACCGTCTAGACCTCCCTGGAACGGAGGCGTCTTTGTCACGTCGTTGACAACCAGAGAAGCCATCCATGGGGGTGAAGAGGAAGAGAATGAAATGAGAGAGATTTCGCGTCTGAGCGAAAATGGGGACACCTTCACGTGACAAGAAGATTCATATAAAGATACAATATTTAGTAATCAATGCTACTCTCACAAGCAGGTGTTGTAGCATTGACCGTGCACGAGGTGCTTTTTTATTCGCGAAAACCTAGGTACCAGATTCAAAATCGAAAACTGAAGGGTTGACGATTGTATTAATCGGGTGGGGCCTGTAGCTCAGAGGATTAGAGCACGTGGCTACGAACCACGATGTCGGGGGTTCAAATCCCTCCGAGCCCACAACTGGCCCAAAAGAAAGGATCTACCGAGCCTATGGGGATAGGCAAATCAAGATCGGTATAGCGCAACAAGGCTAAGAAACTTCGGTGTGGGTCTATTCTCGAAATGGAATGGTCTTATTTTTTTTGAAATAGCCCCGCCCCAGGACTATGGAACAAAGGATTATCCCGAACCTACACTGAGGTATTGATGGAATGGTCTTATTTTTTTTGAAATAGCCCCGCCCCAGGACTATGGAACAAAGGATTATCCCGAACCTACACTGAGGTATTGAAGGTGATTCTCAAATAGCACAGAGCCGAATGTGATACGATGGGATAGAGTGCAATAGAAAAAACAGACACAGGGAATGGTTACCTACTCTTAAACGGTCAAAGCGAACCCTTTCATTCATTCGGAATAAAGAGAATCTCCCCAAGTAGGATTCGAACCTACGACCAGTCGGTTAACAGCCGACCGCTCTACCACTGAGCTATTGAGGAACAACGAGAGATTCGATCTCATGGAGTTCAATTCCCGTTCTCAACCCATGACCAATATGAGCTCAAAGTTTCCTTCGTAATTCCCGGAACTTCTTCGTAGTGCCTCCGTTCCATGCCTCATTTCATAGGCAACCTCAAAGTAGCTCTATTTCATTATATTCCATCCATATCCCAATTCCATTCATTTTTATATTTCTTTGTTCTCATTGACATAAGAGATGTTGTCTCTAGTGGATTTATATATCTTATATGTATGGAAAGTTAAAAAATAAAATAATACATAAATTTTAAAATTTCCTTTTTTTAGTAGGATAGAAAAATAGAAAAGATTCTTTCTTCTATTCAAAAATGGAAAAAGTACAAAAAGTAAGAAATTACTAAACAAATTAATACACAAGATAAATAGAATAAAAGATAAGAAGAGACGCGCCCCCCCCCCCCTACATATTTAATACCTTCTCCTACAAAAAAACTCATAATACCCAGCCCGTTCGTAATTGCATCAATAACTCGCGCATCAAAAAAATAAGTCAATTCAGCGAATTTTCTTATACCCTTAATTAAGGATATTGTGTAAAAAGCATCTATGTAACCACGATTATAGGACCAATCATATATCCGATTTATTATTTTGTCCCTCCAAATTTTCTTAGGACCCCCTTTAACAAAAAGATTAATGAAGTTCAATTTTGTTAAAGATAAATAAAAAGGCTTATATAAAAAAGAAGCTATAACTATTCCCAAATAAGATATACTGACTGACAAAGTTGCATTTGTTAGAAATTCATGCCAACCCAAAGAATTATTTGACTTTTGATGTAAAAGGTTTATAGACGGGGTTAAGAATTTGGACAATATATCCAAATCCCCCCCTTCTTGATTGAAAGGAATTCCGATAGCTCCAACAAAGAAAGTAAATAGGACCAATACAACGATAGGGAATAGCATAGTAGTCTCCGATTCATGGGGATAAGGTAAAGTATTCTTAGTGCCAAAATGAGTAAAAAGGCGCATGATGTTTCTTACACTACTACTACTATCAAGTCGATATGTTTTATTACAAAAAAACGAAACCCTTTGCTTATTATTCATTGTTAATGAAGTTTTAAAAAAAAAAAAGTTTTTCATCGTTTTTAATCCTGTATTTCCCCATAAAGATATTGAATACAAAGAACTACTTCGTTTTCCACTATAATTTAGAAAATGCACATTTAAGTGTCCTTCAAAAGTAAGTAAGTAGATCCGAAACATATAAAATGCGGTAAATCCCGCTGTGGAAAAAGCTATTATTGCGAAAATCGGGGAATACAACCAACTATCATTAAGAATTTCATCTTTGGACCAAAAACAAGCAAGAGGTGGAATCCCACAAAGAGAAAGTGTACCTAATAAAAAGGCTGTTTTTGTGATTGGCATATGTTTTGTTAAACCGCCCATAAGAACCATATTCTGACTTTTTTCTGGAGAATATCCAACAAGAGCCTCCATCGAATGAATTATTGATCCAGACCCTAAAAACAACAATGCTTTCGAATAAGCATGAGTAATCAAATGAAATAAAGCAGCTCGATAAGAACCCACGCCTAGAGCTAACATCATATAACCCAGTTGAGACATTGTAGAATAGGCCAAAACCCTCTTAATATCCTTTTGAGCAAGAGCTAAAGTCGCTCCTAAAAAGACTGTTATTATAGCTATCAAAGATATTAGATTCAATAGGGAAGGTATGGCTATGAAAAGAGGAAGAAGCCGAGCTACAAGAAAAATTCCTGCGGCTACCATAGTAGCAGCATGGATAAGAGCTGAAATAGGAGTAGGTCCTTCCATGGCATCGGGTAACCATACATGAAGGGGAAATTGCGCAGATTTAGCAAGCGCGCCCCCAAATAATAAGAAGGCGCACAAAGTCAAAAATAAAAAAGGAATTTCATTATTATGAACCAAGTTATTAAATATTTGAAACAAATCTCGAAATTCGAAACTACCCGTTATCCAATAAAGACCCAAAATTCCTAATAAGAAACTGAAATCCCCTACACGATTAGTTACAAATGCTTTTTGACAAGCCTTTGCGGCAACGGGTCGTGTAAACCAAAAGCCTATTAATAAATAAGAACACATTCCGACAAATTCCCAAAAAATATAAATTTGTATTAAATTAGAACTAGTAACTAAGCCCAACATTGAAGCATTAAAAAAAGACATATAATAAAAAAATCTTAAATATCCTTGATCATGAAACATATAATTTTCGCTATAAATAAGAACTGTAAGTCCAACAGTAGTAATTAAGATTGACATCGTAGAAGTAAGTGGATCTATCAAATGACCAAACTCTAAAGAAAAATCATTATTGATGGTCCAAGACCATACATATTGATAGATATAACTTCTATTTAGTTGCTGAATAGATAAATAGGCCGAAAGAAGAATAACTATCCCTAACAAAAAAAGAGTAGGAAAGGCCCATATACGGCGAATATGCTTTGTTGTCGTTGGAAAAAGGAGAAGTCCCACCCCTATTAACATAGGAACGGGAAGTGGAATGAAGGGCATAATCCATGAATATTTATTTGTATATTCCATAAAAAATCAATAAAAAAAATGCTTAATTCATTTTTTCTAATTCACCAGCTCCTTTCTCTTTTGAATGAAAAGTAAAAAAAAAAAATAAAGATATTCCAAACTAAAATACTAAAATGCAGTTTTCTATTTTGAATTCCTACGTTCAGTATTCTTATTCTTAATACTTCTATAATGCTCTTCAAATATTGAAATAAGGAAGGTTCGCATTTTTAAAAATAAATTTGAGTCATTTCTTTTTTTTAATCAAAATACTGTCTTCTTTGACGTTAAAAAATGGACTATTAGTCCCATTCCACTTTTTAAAAATTTTAATTAGTTAGTAGTTCTACCCTTCCCTAGCTTGACTAATGAATTGAATGGTTAATAGAAAAAAAAAAAAACGAACATATTCTTTGTTCCAATACCAAAATCTTTTATGCGTTTTTCACATATTTTTTCTATATTTTATATCAAAAAGTAATTAAATCGAAGTTAATGTAATCTAACGAGAAAGGAGATAAATAGAGGAAATGCAATAAAGAAGAATTAGTTTTAAACAATAGATGTCTCTCACATCCAACTATAGCAATGAAGGACTTTTTAAACAATGGCAGTTCCAAAAAAAAGGATTTCTAGCTCAAAAAAGCGAATTCGTAAAAATATTTGGAAAGGAAAAGGGTCCGAGGCGGCGCTCAAAGCTTTGTCATTAGCGAAATCTATTTCTACCGGGAATTCAAAAAGTTTTGAGTCGAAAAAACACCCCAACCCAAAAGGCGACTCGCACCCGCGCGGTTTTGGTTTATTCAAGAAGATTAAACCAAATAAAGAAGGTACTTTAGTTTCTATATATTACTTTTTAGATCCATATAAAGAAGGTACTTTAGTTTCTATATATTACTTTTTAGATCCATGAGTTCTGAAGACGAGGAAGGGCCAGGGAAAGCGGAAGCCATAAGTAATGGGTGCACGGTGGTGCATTTGCTAGGAGTTGGCTTAATTTATCATTTTAATGTCCGCGGACTTTTCCGCGTTCCCTCTATCAAAAAGTGTCCATTTTTTTGGTTTGGCATGAGTTTCCAAATGCGATTTTTCCTAGAATGGTCGTATCATGCTTGATTTTAAATTACGCCACGAGTAGAGGTAAAAGCCTTGGAAGAGGAAGATAAAGGAGAAGTTCATAACAAAATTCAGATTATTTACAAAAAGAAAAGTCAAAAATAACTCAGATTTTTTTACTGATCGGTCAAATTCATATTAAAAAAGAAAAGATAAGGGGAGGAGGCCCTGTTTTATGGTAAAAACTCCATTAATTTCAGTGATCTCGCAAGAAGAAAAGAATAGGGGGTCCGTTGAATTTCAAGTATTAAGTTTTACCAATAAAATAGAAAGAATTTCTTCCCATTTAAAATTTCACAGAAAGGATTATTTATCGCAGAGAGGTCTCCAAAAACTTTTGATAAAACGCGAGCGTCTGCTGTCTTATTTGTCAAAGAAAAATAGAGTACGTTATAAAGAATTAATAAATTGGTTGGATATTCGAGAGTCAAAAACTCGGGAAATTTGAAACGTTATTTTCAATTAGAAGAATTTTATTTTCTTATATGCCTTCTAAATCGAAAATTGGATTTATTCTATTTTTGCATTTGGATGAATTTCTTTTCGTTTTAGGGTAGGGAATTCATGAAAGAAAAAAGCAAGAAAAAACTTATGACTATACCAACTACAAGAAAAGATTTCATGATAGTAAATATGGGCCCTCACCACCCATCAATGCACGGCGTTCTTCGGCTCATCCTTACTCTAGATGGTGAAGATGTTATTGACTGTGAACCCATATTGGGTTATTTACATAGAGGGATGGAAAAAATTGCAGAAAACCGAACTATTATACAATATCTGCCTTATGTAACACGTTGGGATTATTTGGCTACTATGTTCACAGAAGGAATAACCGTAAATGCCCCAGAGAAATTAGGAAATATTCAAGTACCTAAAAGAGCCAACTATATCAGAACAATTATGTTGGAATTAAGTCGTATAGCTTCTCATCTATTATGGCTTGGTCCCTTTATGGCAGATATTGGCACACAAACCCCCTTTTTTTATATTTTCAGAGAAAGAGAATTAGTATATGATCTATTTGAAGCAGCCACCGGTATGAGAATGATGCATAATTATTTTCGTATCGGAGGAGTTGCGACTGATCTACCTTATGGTTGGATCGATAAATGCTTGGATTTCTGTGATTATTTTTTAACAGGACTTGCTGAATATGAAAAACTTATTACAAGGAATCCCATTTTTTTAGAGCGAGTAGAGGGAATAGGCATTATTGATAAAGAAGAAGCAATAAATTGGGGTTTATCAGGCCCGATGCTACGAGCTTCCGGAATACAATGGGATCTTCGTAAAATCGACAATTATGACTGTTACAACGAATTCGATTGGGAAGTTCAATGGCAAAAAGAAGGAGATTCATTAGCTCGTTTTTTAGTCCGAATCGGTGAAATGAGGGAATCCATAAAAATGATTCAACAGGCTCTGGAAGGAATTCCGGGGGGGCCTTATGAGAATTTAGAAATTCGATGTTTTGATAGAGAAAGGTATACAGAATGGGGTGGTTTTGAATATAGATTCGTCAGTAAAAAACCTTCTCCTACTTTTGAATTACCGAAACAAGAACTTTATATGAGAGTTGAAGCCCCAAAAGGAGAATTGGGAATTTTTATGATAGGAGATCAGAGCAGTTTTCCTTGGAGATGGAAAATACGCCCACCGGGTTTTATTAATTTGCAAATTCTTCCTCAGTTAGTTAAAAGAATGAAATTGGCTGATATTATGACGATACTAGGTAGCATCGATATCATTATGGGAGAGGTTGATCGTTGAGATGATAATTGATCCAAGAGAAGTACAATATATCAATTCTTTTTCCAGATTCGAATCCTTCCAAGAGGTCTATGGGACTGTCTGGATCCTTGTCCCTATTTTAATCCTTGTATTGGGAATCACAATAGGTGTATTAGTAATTGTGTGGTTAGAAAGAGCAATATCCGCGGGGATACAACAACGTATTGGGCCTGAATACACCGGTCCTTTGGGAATTCTTCAAGCTCTAGCAGATGGGACAAAACTCTTTTTCAAAGAGAATCTTCTTCCATCTCGAGGGGATATTCGTTTGTTCAGTCTTGGCCCATCCATGGCAGTCATATCAATTCTCCTAAGTTATTCAGTAATTCCTTTTAGCTATCGTCTTGTTTTAGCTGATCTAAATGTTGGTGTTTTTTTATGGATTGCAGTTGCAAGTATTGCTCCCATTGGACTTCTTATGTCAGGATATGGATCAAATAATAAATATTCCTTTTTAGGTGGTCTACGAGCTACTGCTCAATCAATTAGTTATGAAATACCACTAACTCTCTGTGTGTTGTCAATATCTCTACGTGCGATTCGTTAAAAAAAAAAACAGAAAACCTTCCCTATTCCTCCCTATTCCTCATTCGGGTTGATGAACTAAACCAGGTAGTTATATGAGTGAAAGAAAACAGCTTAAAAAATAAAATTTTGAAATTGGCAGTAAAAAATTGATTCTCATTTCCTTAGGTACAAGAGAAAGAGTTAGGCGGAAGTAAATAGTAAGGGAAAGGACCTTTGCCCCAAGATTGGTTGATTAGTCGTCTCGGCTTGAAGCGGGCTCAAAAAAAACAAACCGGTATTTGGTTTTGATACCCTTTCTATCTATTACCTTAAAATAGGGGGACTGATGAAAAATTAGTGGATGGTTAGGAACACCAAAATACGGAAAGGGTTTGTAATGCAGATTTTAAAAACTGTTCAAAAAAAGGAAGAGTAATTTGGGGCTTTAAATTGGTAGAAATGATTAAGCAGTACTCCTCCAAATTCCGATCCAGAGTATGCTCCTACCCACGGATTAAACAAATAATTCTAAGGAACGAAAAAATCCTTTATTTACTTTCATTTTAAACCTATCCTTTTTTGTTAGTTTGTTAGAAAGAAGAATCGGAGCCGAAAAAAGGAAATAATATATATACATTTATATGGAGCTAGAACTCGTGGCACTATTCATGAAATAAATTACAATAATAATAGAAAATTCGCAATTGAAAACTGTGGGTTGAAATATTTATGGATATCTTGAAACGGAGTATTTTATTTAAGTATTGCGCTATTACTCAAGAAGTAAAAATTTACATTTGAAAAGTAAAGGCTGAGATCAATTCAGAAATACTTACCCTTTTTTTATTTTTAGTAGACAGAATTCCATTCGTCTAATTCCGGACCTTCCAATATATTTTGAAAAACTTTATCTATACTACAAACATATAGCGATTAAAGTAATATAAGACTACTGGGTCCTTAAATTTATAAATTCATTTGAGACGCTAGAGGAGCCGTATGAAGTCAAAATCTCATGTACGGTTCTGTAATAGCGGTAGGAACAGTAATGGTCTTGCCGACTATGATTTTCTAACAGTTCAAGTACAGTTGATATAGTTGAAGCGCAGTCCAAATACGGTTTTTGGGGGTGGAATTTGTGGCGTCAACCTATAGGGTTCATCGTTTTGCTAATTTCTTCCTTAGCGGAATGCGAAAGATTACCTTTCGATTTACCAGAAGCAGAGGAAGAATTAGTAACAGGTTATCAAACCGAATATTCGGGTATAAAATTTGGTTTATTTTACGTTACTTCCTATTTCAATTTATTAGTTTCTTCCTTATTTGTAACAATTCTTTACTTGGGTGGTTGGAATCTCTCTATTCCGTGGATAGACTTTCCTCAATTATTTGAAATAAATAAGGTGGGTGCAATCTTTGCAACAACAATCTCGCTTTTTATTACATTAGCTAAAACTTTTTTTTTCTTGTTCATTTCTATCACAACAAGATGGACTTTAGCTAGGCTAAGAATGGACCAACTCTTAAACCTTGGGTGGAAATTTCTTTTACCGATTTCTCTTGGCAATCTATTATTAACAACTTCTTCTCAACTACTTTCGCTGTAATACTGTAATAGAAAAAAATAATAGGATATTCTATATTCGTGGCTTGTCTTAAACAAGAGAAAGAAAGATAAAATTATTCATAGATATTCGCAATATGTTTCCTATGGTAACTGGATTCATGAATTATGGTCAACAAACAGTACGAGCCGCAAGGTACATCGGTCAAAGTTTTATGATTACCTTATCCCACGCAAATCGTTTCCCTGTAACTATTCAATATCCTTATGAAAAATTAATTACATCGGAGCGTTTTCGCGGTCGAATCCATTTTGAATTTGATAAATGCATTGCTTGTGAAGTATGTGTTCGTGTATGCCCTATAGAACTACCTGTTGTTGATTGGAAATTTGAAACCGATATTCGAAAGAAACGCCTGTTTAATTACAGTATTGATTTTGGAATCTGTATATTTTGTGGTAATTGCGTCGAGTATTGTCCAACAAATTGTTTATCGATGACCGAGGAATATGAGCTTTCAACCTATGATCGTCACGAATTGAATTCTAATCAAATTGCTTTAGGTCGTTTACCAATGCCGGTAATTGAGGATTATACAATTCGAACAATTTTGAATTCGCTTACAAATAAAAAAATAAAAATCGAGAAAACCCCTTGATTCTTGATTAAAGAAAAATTTCCAATTAATAAACTAAAGTTTTTATTTTTGCCTAGGGAAATTCGGTCCTTATCTTATTTGTTCTTGTTCAATAAGGACAAATTTGAACTCTTGATTGGTTAGATAAGATAATTTCGCACTTTTCTGAATAAAGAAAGAGGAGTACAGAGTGTTGTTCAATAATTCTACTTATGGCAATTCGTACTCATTAGAATTGCATTCAACTTGAAATGGGGGCGTAGCGTAAAACATTCCTGATGGGATCAAGAAGCTCATGAAAAAGATTTCCATTTATTTATCTGTTACATATAATGGATTTGCCCGGACCAATACATGATTTTCTTTTAGTCTTTCTGGGATCAGGTCTTATATTAGGGGGTCTCGGAGTAGTATTACTTACCAACCTAATTTATTCTGCTTTTTCGTTGGGATTGGTTTTTATTTGTATATCTTTATTTTATATTCTAGCAAACTCCCATTTTGTAGCTGCTGCACAGCTCCTTATTTACGTGGGAGCTATAAACATTTTAATCCTATTTGCTGTGATGTTCATAAATGGTTCAGAATATTCCAAAGATTTGAACCTTGGGATTGTTAGGGATGGGGCTACTTCACTAGTTTGTACAACTCTTTTTCTTTCACTAATTTCAAATATTCTGGATACATCGTGGTATGGGATTATTTGGACTACAAGAGCAACCCAGATTGTAGAGAAAGATTTGATAAGTAATAGTCAACAAATTGGAATTCGTTTATCAACAGACTTTTTTCTTCCATTTGAACTCATTTCTATAATTCTTTTAGTTGCTTTAATAGGTTCAATTGCCGTGGCTCGCCAGTAAACTTTCTAATTCGAACCAACAAAACAGCGGAAAATGGAAATTAAGCTTCTTTTCTTTTCTCTTATCATATATAGTTTCTTTTAATTCTATTTTAAGACTTTTGAATTCCTATATTTTGAATTGCTATATTACTATACTATATTCCTATATAAGTATAGAAAACAGAAACTCCCTTTTTTCGACCTACTGTCAATATATTTTTTTGTTTCCTACTTGTTTTTTCTAGTAGTGTTAAAATGAATCGAATCTCGTGGATTCTTGTTCATATTGAAATGAATTAAAATTGATAAGGAGCTGCTCAATGATACTCGAACATGTACTTGTTTTGAGTGCTTTTTTATTTTCTATTGGTATCGGTGGATTGATCACGAGTCGGAATATGGTTAGGGCCTTTATGTGTCTTGAACTTATGCTGAATGCAGTTAATCTGAATTTCGTAACATTTTCTGATTTTTTTGATAGTTGCCAATTAAAGGGTGCCGTTTTTTCCATTTTTGTTATAGCCATTGGAGCCGCTGAAGCAGCTATTGGACCGGCCATTCTTTCGTCAATTTATCATAACAAAAAATCAACTCGTATTAATCAATCGAATTTATTGAAAAAGTAGTATTAATCAGAAAAATGAGACTATTATTATTCATCAATTTGCATGGGCCTGTATGATATGAAACCTAGGCGCTATTTGCGAAAACAGAGGAAGTCAAAGTATCTTTTCCCTTTTTTTTGAAGAGTCAACTCAAAGGTAGGTTTAAAAATTCTGCTAAATCATTGATTCATCTGGTGTATAAATATATGAGTTATTATCAAATAAATTGACTAGATCGAAAATATATGTTATGACGTTTCAAAATTTATAGACCCCATGTCACACTCAGTAAAAATTTATGATACATGTATAGGATGTACTCAATGTGTCAGAGCTTGTCCCACAGACGTGTTAGAAATGATACCTTGGGACGGATGTAAAGCTAAGCAAATTGCTTCCGCTCCAAGAACAGAGGACTGTGTCGGTTGTAAGAGATGTGAATCTGCCTGTCCAACGGATTTCCTAAGCATTCGGGTTTATTTATGGCATGAAACAACTCGAAGCATGGGTCTAGCTTATTAAATTAATACATTTAAGAAAATCCCAGTTGAATTGAATACATTTTTCTTTTTTTACCGACAAAACCCGTACTCGAAAAAGAAAACAGGATAGATTCTATTTTTGAGCATGGGTTTTATGGTCCAAGTCCAAGCGTATCTTGTTTTTACCACGAATTATTTTCCTTGGTTAACAATAATTGTTATTTTTCCGATATCCGCCGGTTCCTTCATTTTCTTTTTCCCTCATAGAGGAAATAAGGTAACTAGATGGTATACTTTGTGCATATGTTCACTAGAACTCCTTCTAACGGCCTATGCATTCTGTTACCAGTTCCAACTGGACGATCCATTAATTCAACTCGTCGAGAATTATAAATGGATCCATTTTTTGCAGTTTTACTGGAGATTGGGAATAGACGGACTTTCTCTTGGACCCATTTTACTGACAGGATTTATCACCACTCTAGCTACTTTAGCGGCTTGGCCGGTTACTCGAAATTCACGATTATTCTATTTCCTGATGTTAGCAATGTATAGCGGTCAAATAGGATCATTTTCTTCTCGGGATCTTTTGCTCTTTTTCATCATGTGGGAATTCGAGTTAATTCCCGTTTATTTACTTCTATCCCTGTGGGGGGGGAAGAAACGCCTGTATTCAGCTACAAAATTTCTTTTGTACACTGCAGTAAGCTCCCTCTTTCTATTAATAGGGGTTCTAAGTATCGGATTATTTGGTTCCAACGAACCAACATTCCATTTTGAAATATCAGCTCATCAATCCTATCCTGCGGCACTGGAAATAATATTATATATTGGCTTTCTTATTACTTTTGCTGTCAAATCGCCGATTATACCCTTACATACATGGTTACCAGACACTCACGGAGAGGCACATTACAGCACTTGCATGCTTCTAGCCGGAATCTTATTAAAAATGGGAGCTTATGGATTGGTTCGGATTAATGTAGAATTCTTGACCCATGCGCATTCTAAGTTTTGCCCCTACTTGATTACAATAGGCGCAATCCAAATAGTCTACGCAGCTTCAACATCTCTTGGTCAGCGTAATTTAAAAAAACGAATAGCCTATTCCTCTGTATCTCATATGGGTTTCATAATTATCGGAATTAGTTCTATAACCGATACGGGGCTTAACGGAGCCATTTTACAAATAATCTCTCATGGGTTTATTGGTGCTGCGCTTTTTTTCTTGGCAGGGACGAGTTATGATAGAATACGCCTTGTTTCTTTTCACGAAATGGGCGGAATGGCTGTCGCCATTCCAAAAGTATTTACGATGTTCAGTATCTTATCAATGGCCTCGCTTGCATTACCGGGTATGAGCGGGTTTGTTGCAGAATTGATAGTATTTTTTGGAATAATAACCAGCCAAAAATTTCTTTTAATGCCAAAAATAGTAATTACTTTTGGAATGGCAATTGGAATGATATTAACTCCGATTTATTCATTATCTATGTTACGCCAGATGTTCTATGGATACAGACTTTTGAATGCCCCAACCCTCCCTTTTTTTGATTCTGGGCCGCGAGAGTTATTTGTTTCAATTTCTATCCTTCTACCCGTAATAGGTATTGGTATTTATCCCGATTTTCTTATGTCATTGTCGGTTGACAGGGTTGAATTAATTGTATCTCATTTTTTTCTAGGGAGCTTTCAGAAATAAAAAAAAAGAGTTCAAATTTGGATTTGGAATCAGACATCTTTGGCCCTTGGGAGAACCCTTTGAATCAAGTTAGTTGTCCGTAGTGATTCAAACGGTTCCCAATGGTTGAAATGGGATTATTATTCGATTTTATTTATGTACGTTGAACACGCTACCAATCTACGTTTCGATTTATCATACACTTTCTTCAATTCAATTCGAGTTTTACGATATTACAAATGAACCATAACTATGTAACCCTATTCTTAATAGATTGATTCCGAAGTAGCAGACCCAAATTAGAAAAAAGCCCATAGAAGCCACAATTGCCGAATTTACACCTTCCACGTTTTTATTTGTTCGAATATGTAAAAAAATGGCAAATACTGTCCAAGTAATAAATGCACAAGTTTCCTTTGGGTCCCAACTCCAATATGACCCCCACGCCTCGTTAGCCCATACCGCTCCTGAAAGAATCCCTATTGTTAAAAAGAGAAATCCTAGACTAATAATACGACAACTCCAATAATCCAATTGGTGAAGCAATTGAGACCTATAATAATTTACAGAAGAAGTCAGAAAGGTGTTTAGTAAAATATTCTTTCTTTCAGTCAGGTATTGAATATTCGAAAATGGCACATTTAATAACTTATTTATTTTACCAAAGAGAAAGACCCTTTTTTGAAATGTAATGATTAGAAGAGCTATTGATAATAACGATCCACACAAAAGAGCTGCGTAGCTCAATATCATCATACTTACGTGCATCATTAACCACTGGGATTGGAGAGCGGGCATTAATCTTTTTGATTGATGCATTTCAGCTAAAAGCCCGGAAGTAGCAAAGCCTTGGGTAAACAGGGCACTTGGGTAGCTTATTGCGCTTAAATCATTTTTATCGTTTTTAAAATATGGAAGCATGCTAATAATGGATAAATTCCATGAAAGAAAAATTAATGAGTCATATAAATCACTTAATGGAAAATCTCCTGAATATGTCCAACGAGTTATTAATAATCCTGTTATACAGAAAAAAGAAACTAGCATGCCCTTTTCTGAGGAATCAAATAGTCCTACGATTTCATCGAATACTAAGCGTATAAAATGAATTGTAATTACAATTGAAACGACCGAAAAAGAGATATGGTTAAATATGTGCTCTAAAGTCAAAAATAGCATACAAATAATAAAAATGAAGTCAGGGTTCCTCCAATTGAAATATAAGAAAATAAGAAACCGAAATCGCAAATTTCATTTATTATTTCATTTGAATATAGATTATTAATATAGATTGTAGGTCCCATTTGCTTTCTTGTAGAAAATATTATGCCGCTACTCGGACTCGAACCGAGATGCTTTAGCACTGCTTCCTAAGAGCAGCGTGTCTACCGATTTCACCATAGCGGCTTACTCCAAATTATCAAAATCTATGATAATCCATTTTTATTCAACTGTCTAGATTCTTAGATCTAGAAAATCTCTAAAAAAAAACAGCAAG